GGATAATATTTTTCATTACCAATTTTTTGTCATACCAACAATTAAACATTGTGGAGGACTTCAATAAGGTTTTTCAATGGAAAAGGGTCAGAGTGATAAATATGAGGTCATTCAGATTTTTTTGTAGCTTTACAAAAATTTCAATATTTGAATTGCGGGTTCATACTGTAAGACTTATCTGATTTTATCAATTGTTAGAATTTTTTTTTTTTGAATTTTGAATAAGGCATGCATTTGCCTAGAACAGTATTAAAGATCTTATCGAAAACTTACAGCAGCTTGCCAAACAAAAGCTAAGAGCAAAAATAGCAAAGGTATTACTGGCATAACATCTACGATTGGATTCAAAAAAGCGTAGGCCTCAGGCAATTTGGCGACAAAAAAACTACTGGAATAAAGGGCATAATTAAGACAAATACAGATCAAACTAAATATATTTAGCATAACAAACATTTTGTTCTTGAGGATAATTGTATTTATTTTGATTGAGTTATTGATAGAAGGGAAAATGAATAAAATAAATAAGAAAAAAATAAAAAGATAGAACCCCCAATCTTCTTTCATTTGAACTCGCCCAATCAAAAAAAGCCTTCCATTCTCAAATCAAAAGAGAATAGAAAAAATAATACTTTCTTCCAATATCTTAATTGAATTATATGTAATGATCAATAAATTCAGTTTAATTTGACATCTATACATATAAATAAAATTATAGCAATGGTTTTATCGATATTTAGAGTGGAGTTGACGAACAACCAATACAAATATTAGTGTTTATTAGTGCCGAATAGCTGTATAAATGGGGCGTGGCCAAGTGGTAAGGCATCGGGTTTTGGTCCCGCTATTCGGAGGTTCGAATCCTTCCGTCCCAGAATATGCCCGACCCATTATAACAATCTAATAATAACATGATTAGATCAGAAATTTTGGATTATAGAATCCGCTTAGATATTTAGTTCTATATATCTATTTAGATTCAGATATTCTATGGAATAATAGAATTCTTAGTCTATTAGATTGATTCTATCTCTCTATAGAAATATAGATTTCTATTGAATTTAATAGAATATATTGAATATTTATATATATATTTTATATATTTTTTATATTTCTATTTTTTCGTTTTTTAATTATTTATTTTTTTTTTTATTCAATTTGAATATAAAAATAGAGAAATTGAATATTGATATTGACTAAGATATATATATATATATCTGAGGTGAAATTCAATTTTGTCTCAGATTTTGTCAGAAAACATCCATTCCTATTTTATAGAGAAGGAAAGGTGTATACATTATTATATATCGACCCAACCAATGACTATTCACGATTCCATAATTGAATCAATTACATATAGGTTCCAAAAGAAAGGAATGTTATGGTAAAACTTCGTTTAAAACGATGTGGCAGAAAGCAACGTGTGACTTGAAGGACACGATCCGCTGTGGATTTTTACATCCACCATTTTCTATTACTATTAAAGGGGAATTAGATAGGAATGAAAATGCTCTTGGCTCGACATCGTTTTTTTTTGTTTCACTAGAACTCTCATTTTAGTTTTTTTGGGGGGGTTGTGGTGTAAATGGTACATGATGGAGCTCGAGTAGAAAGTATTGATTCATTTCTTGGAGGCAAGAATCTAGGGTTAGTATCAATCAATAAATTTGGCCAACTTCGTAAGTATATTTTCCAGATATAAATTGAAAGGTTCCAATTCAAGCAAGTTTCAAACAGCTTTTTGGGAATTGGTAAAACTCTTTCGATTTAAAGTGTATTGCACAAGAATTAACAATTCGCACGATTCTTTAATATAACGAAATCACAAAAAGGGGTATGTTGCTACCATTTTGAAACGATTCAAAATCACCGAAGTAATGTCTAAACCCAATGATTCAAGGCAAAGATAAAGGATCCTGGAACAAGGAAATACCCTTTTCAATTCCATTTTTTCAACAACTAGATTAGAATGCGGAATTCAAATAGATTCTAAAGAATACAAACAAAAAAAGGGGTTAGAGACCGCTCAATAAATGAAAGACTTAAGGGATTTTCCTTGGGTTATTTGAGAGTTATCCAACTTGAGTTATGGGGTGCAAATGCGAATAGTTTTTTCGGTTGTGAACAAAAAAGAAGAAAAGGATAAGAAAAAAAGTACTTAAATCATAGTCTATTTGATGATTTTATCGATATGTTTTACATATTTCTCTTATAGTTATAAATAGGCATAACTTCGAATTTTCTTGAGCCGTACGAGGAGAAAACTTCTTATACGTTTCTAGGGGGGGTATTGTTCATCTACATCTATCCCAATGAGCCATTTATCGAATCGTTGCAATTGATGTTCGATCCAGAAGAAAAGGAAGAGATCTTCGAAAAGTGGGTTTTTATGATCCGATAAAGAATCAAACCCATTTAAATGTTCCTGCTATTCTATATTTTCTTGAAAAAGGGGCTCAGCCTACAGGAACTGTTCATGATATTTCAAAGAAAGCGGGGATTTTTACCGAATTTCGCCTTAATCACGAAACGAAATTCAATTAAATTAATGAAATAGCAATATCGAAAAGAAGGTGTAAATTATTTGTATATAACTTTGTATAAACCTTTCTCTGCTCTCTGTTATTTTTTTTATCTCTTGTATTATTCATTTTATACTATTCAATTTAGTATTACTTCTATAGAATGTCGTTTTTTATAACAATAAAAAATATATTTTTTATTACTTTTAATAATATTAAAATATTATAAAAAGAAAGATCAAAGTCGTTTTTAAAATTTTTGAATTTTCTAATGGAATACTTTTCATTGGTATTCTATGAACAAAAACAGAAATTGAAGATTTTAGCTTGTTTATTTTATTTATTGACTAACCTCAAGATTTTTCTACTTCCTACTTCTTCTTTAATTGAAATGTATAATTTTTTTTTATTCCGTCTACACCTCATTTGTCTATATGTCGATTTTCTATGTAGTCCAACACAAGTCTTTATGAATTTGATTATCATTATTATTTTTTTCTTGTTATTTATTATTTTATTTATTTTATATTTCTCCATTCTATTCTCAACATTTCCATTCATATTGACAACAGTGTATCAAATAAATATAATCCATCCGTAGATAAATGAATCGATTTTTCTTCAGCCGATAGATTTTATTTCATTTTAATAAAGAGTTCATTGGGTTCGCTGTGACACAAGAAGTCTTTTTGTTTTGGATTAAAATGAATCCAATGTTAATAATGGATAACACAATCGACAACAGGTATTCTATATATATTTTGACTTTCAATAAAAAATATTTTGACTTTCATCTCTATTTTTTGAATCTATGTTTTTTTATCTAACATCTAAGAATTTTTTTGTATTTTAATTGTATCTGTTCATTTTGATTATGTTCATGATCAATTCTAAATTTGTATATTTTTGTTTTACTATTTGAAATTAAATGTTTTGATTGTACCGTGCAGCTTTCTCTCTTTATTTATTTTATTTGTATTCCGATTGTATCTACACATTCTAATTCTTTTTTAGGGTTGCTAACTCAACGGTAGAGTACTCGGCTTTTAAGTGCGGCTAGCATCTTTTACACATTTGTATGAAATAAAAGATTCGTCATACCATCGGTAGAGTTTGTAAGACCACGACTGATCCTGAAAGGAATGAATGGAAAAAACAGCATGTCGTATCAATGGAGAATTCTAAGAATATTTCATTCTTACCAGGTAACTCCAAAATCTTGTTTGAATTCTTCGCGTAGAAGAAAGAAATTAAAGTTTGGGTCGATTGAATAAATGGATAGAGCCCTACCGGGGCCAAATTACTATGGCCCAGGGAAACAAAGAGCAACGAGCTTCTGTTCTTATCTTAATTTTTGAATGATTACCCGATCTAATTATACGTTAAAAATATATTAGTGCTTGACGCGGTAAAGGCTTTTCCGATGAATGGAGTATCGATTTTTTATGAGTCCTAACTATTAGCTATTCTCCGAGGTGGAGCTAAATGTGTAGAAGAAGGCAGTATATTGATAAAGATCTTTTTCTTTTTCAAAATCAAAAGAGCGATTGGATTGAAGAAATAAAGGATTTCTAAACATCTTGTTATCTTAAGAATAAAGATAACCAAATTCGATGAAAAAAGAGATGATAGAGAGTCTGTTAACCAGTCTTATTTCCGAGGTATCTATACCTTGTTTTGACTGTATCGCACTATGTATCATTTGATAACCCAATAAATCCCCTATTCTCAGTTTTAATCTAATTTCAAATGGAAGAATTTCAAGGATATTTAGAACTAGATAAATCTCGACAACATGATCTCCTATATCCACTTTTCTTTCGGGAGTATATTTATGCATTTGCTCATGATCATGTTTTAAATAGATCGAGTTTGTTGGAAAATATGAGTTATGACAATAAATCGAGTTTTTTAGTTGTAAAACGTTTAATTAATCGAATGTATCACCAGAATCATTTGATTATTTCCGCTAATGATTCGAATCTAAAAAATTTTTGGGGGTATAACAGGAATTTGTATTCTCAAATAATATCAGAGGGATTTGTAGTCATTATGGAAATTCCATTTTCCCTAAGATTAGTCTCTTCCTTAAAGGGAAAAGAAATCGTAAAATTTTATAATTTACGATCAATCCATTCAACATTTCCTTTTTTAGAGGACAAATTCCCACATTTAAATTATGTATCAAATGTATCAATACCCTACCCTATTCATCCGGAAATCTTGGTTCAAACCCTTCGCTACTGGGTGAAAGATGCCTCTTCTTTGCATTTACTACGACTATTTCTTCACGAGTATTCTAATTGGAATAGTATTATAACCCCAAAGAATTCTGTTTTTATTTTTTCAAAAAGTAATCCAAGATTATTCTTGTTCCTATATAATTCTCATGTTTGTGAATACGAATCTATCTTACTTTTTCTTCGTAACCAACCTTCTCATTTACGATTAATGTCTTCTGGATCTTTTTTTGAACGAATT